AAAAAATCAAGAGCCCCGAGTCAATAAAAACTGAGAGGATTGACTCAATAACAAATTTCATTAAGGGCTCCATTGTAGAATTAAGACCTAACCATTAATCGCGAAGCGATGGGAACGACAGAACCTGTGATTGCATAAGATTCTATTGAAAACGAATCCTAATGATTCATTGGGTAGGATGGCGGAACGAACTAGAAATCAATTCATTTATTCTGATTAAAAGCATGGCATGAATTAATCCTCAAATAAAAATCATGCCATCAACTGATCCTATAAACTGAATATTAACTAGAGTAAATATTCGCCCGCGAAAATTTTTCTTTTTAAGATTTCAAAATTGTAGTACATCCAATATGCTACTAAAACGCAAAACAAAATAAAGATTCGTTAAAACCTTATAAGAAACCTAATTTTATATAAATCTAGATCTAAATCTAATGCATTTTTATTTATATCTCAAAAAGGATATACAAATTGATAATAAATTATCAAAAACTCTTATGATTTAATATAGTATTTCCATATATTATTCATTAAATAGATGTATATTATTTTATAATGATTTCGTTCGCGAGGAGCTGGATGAAATGAAACTATCATGTCCAGCTCTGTAATAGAGATGGAAATAATAAAGAACCATCAACTATAACCCCAAAAGAACCCGATTTCGTAAACACCATAGAGGAAGAATGAAAGGAATGTCTTATCGAGGAAATCATATTTGCTTTGGTCGATATGCCCTTCAAGCGCTTGAACCTGCTTGGGTCACATCTAGACAAATAGAAGCAGGGCGACGAGGAATGACAAGAAACGCACGCCGCGGCGGAAAAATATGGGTACGTATATTTCCAGACAAACCAGTTACAGTAAGACCTACAGAAACACGTATGGGTTCAGGAAAGGGATCTCCTGAATATTGGGTAGCTGTCATTAAACCAGGTAGAATACTTTATGAAATGAGCGGAGTACCGGAAAATATAGCCAGAAAAGCTATTTCAATAGCGGCATCAAAAATGCCTATACGAACTCAATTGATTATTTCAGGATAGGAGTGTAAAACCAAAAGAAAGATATTTTTCGGATGAAAAAAAACACTTGTAGATTTCTTTTTTTCTTTTGAAAACCAATATTTCCTTTTTTTTACGTCGCCTTTGCATTGAAACAATAAATAAAAATGATATGATTCAACCTCAAACCCATTTGAATGTAGCGGATAACAGCGGAGCCAGAAAATTGATGTGTATTCGAATTATAGGAGCTAGTAATCGACGATATGCTCAAATCGGTGACGTTGTTGTTGCTGTAATCAAGGAAGCAATACCAAATACACCGCTAGAAAGATCCGAAGTAATCAGAGCCGTAATTGTACGTACTTGTAAAGAACTCAAACGTAAAACTGGTATGATAATACGATATGATGACAATGCTGCAGTTGTTATTGATCAAGAAGGAAATCCAAAAGGAACTCGAATCTTTGGGGCAATTGCCCGGGAATTAAGACAGTTAAATTTCACTAAAATAGTTTCATTAGCACCTGAAGTATTATAAGATTAGGATATAATACAGTTTTACTGTTTAGACTATTTGAATGAAATTGATTAATTATAAGTTAATTTAGTAGCTTGTTTGTGTCTCACGTATATGCCTTTAATCAGAATAATTCATAAATGTTTAAAAATTAATAAAAAATTCAAAAAGAGCATGCTGATTATATCAAAATTAGGGAACAATTCAAATCTTAGTTTATTATGAGTAAAGACACTATTGGTAACCTACTAACCTATATACGAAATGCTGGCATAAATAAAAAAAGAACATTTCGAATACCCTATACTAACATCAGTAAAAACATTGTTAAAATCCTTTTACGAGAAGGTTTTATTGAAAACATGAGGAAACATCAGGAAAGCAACAAATATTTTTTAGTTTTAACCCTACGACATAGAAGAAATAGGAAGGGACCTGATAGAAAAGTTTTCAATTTAAAATTAAAACGGATCAGTCGACCTGGTTTACGAATCTATTCTAACTATCAAGGAATCCCGAGAATTTTAGGCGGGATGGGGGTTGTAATTCTTTCTACTTCTGAAGGTATAATGCCAGACAGAGAAGCTCGACTAAAAGGAATCGGTGGAGAAATTTTGTGCTATATATGGTAATTTTTATTATATCCCAATTATATATGAAGTATGGAGCTCGCATATTTGTGAAAGAAGAGTAAAGGGAAAGGGTGGTATTACGCCTTTTACATTAATTAATACCCCAAGTGAAAGAACAAAAACAGGTTGTTTACAGTTTAATTTCTGAATCACTTTCTAAGGGTATACTCTTGATTTGGTTAGATAATGAAAATTGGATTCTACATGTCTACATGAGTTTTTCAAATGGATTCGACAGAATTTATTTTTACAAAAATTATACATAATTAACAGTAAATATAGACAAATTTGAAGAAAGTAATTATGACTCAACTAAAGGACGTATCATTTTTCGACTCTGA